GCTAACGTAGCTTAATTAAAGCGTAACACTGAAGATGTTAAGATGGGCCCTAGAAAGCTCTGTAAGCAAACAGCTCCCTGCCTGGGAGTAAGGAGCCGGTATCAGGCACAATCTAACCGTAGCCCACGACACCTTGCTTTGCCACACCCCCAAGGGTACTCAGCAGTGATAAACATTAAGCCATAAGTGAAAACTTGACTTAGTTAAAGCTAAGAGGGCCGGTCAAACTCGTGCCAGCCACCGCGGTTATACGAGAGGCCCAAGTCGATAGTCAACGGCGTAAAGAGTGGTTAGAGAAAATCCCTTACTAAAGCCGAACCCCTTCAAGGCTGTTATACGCTTACCGAAGAGGAGAAGCCCACCTACGAAAGTAGCTTTACAATCTTGAATCCACGAAAGCTAAGAAACAAACTGGGATTAGATACCCCACTATGCTTAGCCCTAAACATTGACAACATAATACACCTGTTGTCCGCCCGGGTACTACGAGCATAAGCTTAAAACCCAAAGGACTTGGCGGTGCTTTAGACCCACCTAGAGGAGCCTGTTCTAGAACCGATACTCCCCGTTCAACCTCACCCTTCTTTGTTTTTCCCGCCTATATACCGCCGTCGTCAGCTTACCCTGTGAAGGCTCAATAGTAAGCAAAATTGGCACAGCCCTAAACGCCAGGTCGAGGTGTAGCGCATAGAAGGGGAAGAAATGGGCTACATTCTCTAACACAGAGAAAACGAATGATGTGTTGAAACACACTTCTGAAGGAGGATTTAGCAGTAAGCAGGAAATAGAGTGTCCCGCTGAAACTGGCTCTGAAGCGCGCACACACCGCCCGTCACTCTCCCCAAACTAGCTAAACTTAACTAGATAAAACCCTATATTTATAGTAATTTAGGGGAGGCAAGTCGTAACATGGTAAGTGTACCGGAAGGTGTACTTGGGATAACATCAGGTCATAGCTAAAATATCTATAGCAACTCCCTTACACTGAGTAGTTATCCGTTCAAATCGGATTGCCCTGACGCCCATTAGCTAGCCACCCCCACTAAAAATAACAAATACCCATCAATACCCCCTCAAGCACTCAAACAACACTAAATAAACCATTCTCCCTCCCAAGTATGGGCGACAGAAAAGGAACCATCGCGCCATAGAGAAAGTACCGCAAGGGAACGCTGAAAGAGAAATGAAACAAACCAGTAAAGCCTAGAAAAGCAGAGATTTAAACTCGTACCTTTTGCATCATGATTTAGCTAGAAAATCTCAAGCAAAGAGTACTTTAGTTTGACTCCCCGAAACTACGTGAGCTACTCCAAGACAGCCTAACAATAGGGCAAACCCGTCTCTGTGGCAAAAGAGTGGGAAGATCTTTGAGTAGAGGTGACAGACCAATCGAACCTAGTTATAGCTGGTTGCCTGAGAAATGAATAAAAGTTCAGCCTCTCGGATTCTTCCCTTCATTACCATTTCCCTCCCCCCTGAAATATAACTAAAAGAAACCGAAAGAGTTAGTCAAAGGGGGTACAGCCCCTCTGACACAAGATACAACTTTACCAGAAGGATAAAGATCAAACCCTACATATTAAGGTAATAATGCTCAGGTAGGCCTAAAAGCAGCCACCCCCACAGAATGCGTTAAAGCTCAAATATATTTACCACCCCTAATTCTGACAACTACATCTTAATCCCCTAACCATACCAGGCCATCCCATGCAATCATGGGAGTGATTATGCTAATATGAGTAATAAGAGAACATATGCTTCTCTCCCCGCATAAGTGTAACTCGGATCGAACCCCCACCGAACCTTAACGACCCCAACCAAAGAGGACTTTGAACAATAAATCCCTAACTAGAAAAACACTCAATAATTTTACCGTTAAACCCACACTGGCATGCTTTTAAGGAAAGACTAAAAGAAAAAGAAGGAACTCGGCAAACACATTAAAGCCTCGCCTGTTTACCAAAAACATCGCCTCTTGTAAAATCAACAAATAAGAGGTCCCGCCTGCCCCGTGACCACGTGTTTAACGGCCGCGGTATTTTGACCGTGCAAAGGTAGCGCAATCATTTGTCTTTTAAATAAAGACCCGTATGAATGGCAAGACGAGGGCTTAACTGTCTCCTTTTTCAAGTCAATGAAATTGATCTTCCCGTGCAGAAGCGGGAATTTCTCCATAAGACGAGAAGACCCTGTGGAGCTTTAGACACCAAAACAGATCACGTTAAGACCCCCTTATAAAGGGCCAAACAGCCGAACCCTGTTTTAATGTCTTCGGTTGGGGCGACCACGGTGGAACCACAAAACCCCCGCGTGGAATAAGAGCACCCTCTGCTCTTACACTCAAGAGCCTCCGCTCTAATATACAGAACTTCTGACCAATTAGATCCGGCAACGCCGATCAACGGACCAAGTTACCCCAGGGATAACAGCGCAATCCTCTTTCAGAGCCCATATCGACAAGAGGGTTTACGACCTCGATGTTGGATCAGGACATCCTAATGGTGCAGCCGCTATTAAGGGTTCGTTTGTTCAACGATTAAAGTCCTACGTGATCTGAGTTCAGACCGGAGTAATCCAGGTCAGTTTCTATCTATGTCTTAATCTTTCCTAGTACGAAAGGACCGAAAAGAAAGGACCCATACTCTAAGTACGCCCTACCCTTACCTAATGCAAACAACTAAAACAGATAAAAGGCCAATATACCCGAACACCCCGCTTAAGAAAACAGCTGTTAAGGTGGCAGAGTTCGGCAATTGCCAAAGACCTAAGCCCTTTCCACAGAGGTTCAAATCCTCTCCTTAACTATGATACATATCCTAACATACATTATTAATCCTTTAACTTTTATTGTCCCAGTTCTTCTAGCCGTTGCTTTTCTTACCCTTCTTGAACGAAAAGTATTAGGTTATATACAACTACGTAAAGGTCCTAATATTGTAGGGCCATACGGCCTCCTGCAACCTATTGCTGATGGGATTAAACTTTTTATTAAAGAGCCCGTTCGCCCTTCCGCCTCCTCACCAATTTTGTTTATCCTCGCCCCAATGTTAGCCCTTACTCTAGCCCTCACCCTCTGAGCACCTATACCCCTCCCCTACCCTGTTATTGACCTTAACCTCACCATCCTATTTATCCTTGCCCTCTCTAGCCTAGCAGTTTATTCTATTTTAGGCTCAGGCTGAGCATCCAACTCAAAATATGCCCTTATCGGAGCCCTCCGAGCCGTCGCCCAAACCATCTCGTACGAAGTCAGCTTAGGACTTATTCTACTAAGCGCTATTATCTTTACAGGAAGCTTCACCCTTCAATCCTTTAATACTACTCAAGAAGGCATCTGATTAATTTTTCCTGCCTGACCCCTAGCTGCAATATGATACATTTCTACACTAGCAGAAACCAATCGAGCCCCTTTTGATCTAACCGAAGGAGAATCCGAACTAGTCTCAGGCTTTAATGTAGAATATGCAGGAGGCCCCTTCGCCCTATTTTTCCTAGCAGAATACGCCAACATTCTGCTTATAAATACACTCTCCGCAACCCTTTTCCTAGGCGCCCTACACACCCCCACAATTCCTGAACTAACTAGCATAAATTTAATAACTAAAGCAGCCCTACTCTCTGTCCTCTTCCTCTGAGTCCGAGCCTCTTATCCCCGATTCCGATACGACCAACTTATACACCTAATCTGAAAGAACTTCCTACCACTAACACTCGCCCTAGTTATCTGACACTTAGCGCTTCCCATTGCTTTTGCAGGTCTTCCCCCCCAACTATAACCCTGGAGCTGTGCCTGAAGTAAAGGGCCACTTTGATAGAGTGAATCATGGGGGTTACATTCCCCCCAACTCCTTAGAAAAAGAGGACTCGAACCTCATCCGGAGAGATCAAAACTCTCAGTGCTTCCACTACACCATTTTCTAGTTAAGTCAGCTAAAAAAGCTCTCGGGCCCATACCCCGGTAATGTAGGTTAAACCCCTTCCTTCACTGATGAGCCCGACATTAGCCTCTGTTTTACTGCTCACCCTAGGTCTTGGTACTACTGTTACATTTGCAAGCACCCACTGATTCCTTGCTTGAATAGGTCTTGAAATTAACACCCTAGCCATCCTACCACTAATAGCCCACTACCCCCACCCCCGAGCAGTCGAGGCCGCCCTAAAATATTTCCTCACACAAGCAACTGCAGCTTCCACCTTACTTTTCGCAACCACAACCAATGCCTGATTCACCGGGCAATGAGATATTCTACACATAACACACCCCCTCCCCGCCTCCCTATTTACCCTAGCCCTCGCCCTAAAAATTGGACTAGCCCCCCTTCATATTTGACTTCCCGAAGTTCTCCAAGGACTAGACCTTGGCACCGGACTTATCATGTCAACCTGGCAAAAACTTGCCCCCTTTGCCCTCCTCGTCCAAATTTACCCTGCCAACTCAACCCTTCTTATCATTTTAGGACTCACATCAACTCTCGTGGGGGGCTGAGGCGGACTCAACCAAACCCAGCTACGAAAAATCCTTGCTTACTCTTCCATTGCCCACCTTGGCTGAATAATCCTCGTCCTACAATTTTCCCCTGCCCTAACCCTTCTTACCCTTTTCATGTACTTTATTATAACTTTCTCAACATTCCTTGTATTTAAACTAAGCAATGCGACCAACATTAACGCACTGGCCACTTCATGGACTAAAGCGCCAATACTTACGGCCCTTATACCTCTTATTCTTCTCTCACTAGGAGGCCTTCCTCCACTTTCCGGATTTATACCAAAATGACTCATCCTTCAAGAATTATCTAAGCAAGACCTGACCCTAACCGCTACCCTGGCCGCACTTACTGCACTCCTTAGCCTATATTTTTATCTGCGCCTATCATATGCCATAGCCCTTACAATATTTCCTAATAACACAACAGGCACACCCCCCTGACGCTTCCAATCATCTCAAACCACATACCCACTTGCTATTTCCATCGTAGCCACCCTCGCACTTCTTCCCCTAACCCCAACCGTCACAACGCTATTGATTCACTAAGGGACTTAGGATAATATAAGACCAAGAGCCTTCAAAGCCCTCAGTGGGAGTGAAAATCTCCCAGTCCCTGTAAGACTGGCGGGGTACTATCCCACATCATCTGCATGCAAAGCAGACACTTTACTTAAGCTAAAGCCTTATCTAGACAGGCAGGCCTCGATCCTACAAACTCTTAGTTAACAGCTAAACGCTCAAACCAGCGAGCATCCGTCTATCTTTTCCCCGCCTAACAGACTAAAGGCGGGGAAAAGCCCCGGCAGGCGTTAACCTGCAACCTCAGATTTGCAATCTGATATGTAAAACACCTCGGAGCTTGGTAAGAAGAGGACTTTAACCTCTGTCTATGGGGCTACAATCCACCGCTTAAAGCTCAGCCATCTCACCTATGGCAATTACACGCTGATTTTTCTCTACCAACCATAAAGACATTGGCACCCTATATTTAGTTTTTGGTGCATGAGCCGGAATAGTAGGTACAGCCCTGAGCCTTCTAATCCGAGCGGAACTAAGTCAACCCGGCTCCCTCCTTGGGGATGATCAGATCTTTAACGTAATCGTTACAGCCCATGCTTTCGTCATGATTTTCTTTATAGTAATACCCGTCATGATTGGAGGCTTTGGAAACTGGCTTGTACCCCTAATGATTGGTGCCCCCGACATGGCATTCCCCCGAATGAACAACATAAGCTTCTGACTTCTTCCCCCTTCCTTCCTTCTTCTTCTGACCTCTTCCGGGGTCGAAGCAGGGGCTGGAACAGGATGAACAGTTTATCCCCCACTTGCTGGAAACCTCGCACATGCAGGGGCCTCCGTCGACTTAGCCATTTTTTCCCTTCACCTCGCAGGTGTTTCCTCCATTTTAGGGGCTATTAACTTTATTACAACAATTATTAACATAAAACCCCCAGCCATCTCCCAGTATCAAACACCACTATTTGTATGAGCTGTTCTGATTACAGCAGTTCTCCTGCTTTTATCTCTACCCGTGTTAGCCGCTGGCATTACAATACTTCTAACTGATCGTAATCTAAACACAACCTTCTTTGACCCGGCAGGCGGAGGGGACCCTATTCTTTATCAACACTTATTCTGATTCTTTGGCCACCCCGAAGTTTATATTTTAATTCTTCCAGGATTTGGTATAGTGTCCCATATTGTCGCCTACTATGCCGGCAAAAAAGAACCCTTCGGCTATATAGGAATAGTCTGAGCCATGATGGCCATCGGCCTCTTAGGTTTTATCGTCTGAGCCCACCACATGTTTACAGTCGGAATGGACGTAGACACACGAGCATACTTTACATCCGCCACAATAATTATTGCTATTCCTACTGGTATTAAAGTCTTTAGCTGACTTGCAACTCTCCACGGAGGCACCCTTAAGTGAGAAGCCCCCTTTCTATGAGCCCTTGGGTTTATTTTCCTCTTTACAGTAGGCGGGCTTACAGGTATCGTATTAGCCAACTCCTCCCTAGACATTATTCTCCATGATACCTACTATGTAGTTGCCCACTTCCACTACGTACTCTCAATAGGAGCGGTCTTCGCCATTATGGGCGGCTTTGTTCACTGATTCCCACTATTTACAGGATACACCCTCCACAGTACTTGAACAAAAGCCCACTTTGCCATTATGTTTACAGGCGTTAACCTCACTTTCTTCCCTCAACACTTCCTGGGACTTGCCGGAATGCCCCGCCGATATTCAGACTACCCAGACGCATACGCCTTATGAAATACTATTTCATCCCTGGGCTCACTAATTTCTCTCGTAGCAGTAGTTCTCCTGCTATTCATTATTTGAGAAGCCTTCGCTGCTAAACGCGAAGTGCTGGAAGTACGACTTACAGCAACCAACGTAGAGTGACTTCACGGCTGCCCTCCCCCCTACCACACCTTCGAAGAACCCCCATTCGTTCAAGTACAACACAACCACGCGAGAAAGGGAGGAGTCGAACCCCCATAAGTTGATTTCAAGTCAACCACATAACCGCTCTGACACTTTCTTCATGAGACACTAGTAAAGAACTTACATTGCCTTGTCAAGGCAACATCGTGGGTTAAACCCCCACGTGTCTCTCACATTAATGGCACATCCCGCCCAACTAGGATTTCAAGATGCAACTTCTCCCCTAATGGAAGAACTCCTACATTTCCACGACCACGCTTTAATAATTATTTTCCTCATTAGCGTAATAGTACTTTACATTATTGTCTGTATAATTACCACTAAACTGTCAGATAAACTTATTCTTGACTCCCAAGAAATTGAAATTATTTGAACAGTTCTCCCCGCAATTACCCTAATCTTAATTGCCCTTCCTTCTCTTCGAATTCTTTACCTAATAGACGAAATTAATGACCCCCACCTAACAATCAAAGCCATGGGCCACCAATGATATTGATCCTATGAATATACTGACTACGAAGACCTGGGCTTCGACTCATACATAATTCCTACACAAGACCTAGCCCCCGGCCAGTTCCGCCTCTTAGAAGCAGACCATCGAATAGTAATTCCAGTTGAATCCCCCATCCGAGTATTAATTTCCGCTGAAGACGTACTTCATTCATGAGCAGTCCCAACCCTAGGCATTAAAATAGACGCAGTCCCCGGCCGACTAAATCAAACAGCCTTTATCGCAGCCCGCCCTGGAGTCTACTATGGCCAATGCTCCGAAATCTGCGGGGCTAACCACAGCTTTATGCCTATCGTAGTCGAAGCAGTCCCTCTAAACCACTTTGAAGCTTGAACCGCTTTAATACTTGAAGAAGCCTCGCTGAGAAGCTAATTTAGGGTCTAGCGTTAGCCTTTTAAGCTAAAGATTGGTGGCTCCCAACCACCCTCAGCGACATGCCTCAACTGAACCCCGCCCCCTGACTAGCCATTATATTATTTTCGTGATTGACATTCTTAATTGTCCTCCCACCTAAAATCTCAGCCCACCTTTTCCCAAACGAACCCGCCCCACAAAGCACAGACAAATCTAAAACAACTGCTTGAAACTGACCATGACTGTAAGCCTCTTTGACCAGTTTATATCTCCCTCCTACCTAGGCATCCCCCTTATTGCCCTTGCTCTCACCCTGCCCTGAATTCTCTACCCCTCTCCATCCTCCCGATGACTTAACAACCGCCTACTGGCCTTGCAAGGTTGATCTATTGCTCAATTTACCCGACAAATCCTCCTACCTTTGAATACACCTGGGCACAAATGAGCCTTAATTTTAACCTCTTTAATGGCCTTTTTAATCACCCTAAATATGCTGGGGCTCCTCCCATACACCTTTACCCCTACAACGCAACTATCTATGAACTTGGCCCTTGCCTTCCCACTTTGACTAGCCACAGTCCTCATCGGATTCCGCAACCAGCCAACAGCTGCTCTAGGACATCTCCTGCCAGAAGGCACACCCACACCCCTCATCCCTATTCTAATTATCATCGAAACAATTAGTCTACTTATCCGCCCACTGGCCTTAGGAGTTCGACTAACTGCCAACCTCACAGCCGGGCACCTTTTAATGCAACTCACCTCCACAGCAGCTTTTGTTTTAATACCTATAATGCCGTCAGTAGCAATTCTTACAACAGTTCTTCTACTTCTACTTACCCTCTTAGAGGTTGCCGTCGCTATGATCCAAGCTTATGTATTCGTACTACTCTTAAGCCTCTACCTACAAGAAAACGTCTAATGGCCCACCAAGCACACGCATATCACATAGTAGACCCCAGCCCCTGGCCCCTAACAGGAGCCGTTGCCGCCCTACTCCTGACTTCAGGACTCGCAATCTGATTTCATTTCCACTCCACAATCCTTCTTTCCCTAGGCCTCACTCTCCTCCTCCTAACAATATACCAGTGATGACGAGACATTATCCGAGAAGGCACATTTCAAGGGCACCACACTCCCCCTGTCCAAAAAGGCCTCCGATTTGGTATAATTTTATTTATTACATCAGAAGTCTTCTTCTTCCTAGGATTCTTCTGAGCCTTCTACCACGCAAGCCTTGCTCCTACACCTGAACTAGGTGGTTGCTGACCCCCTACTGGCATTACTACCTTAGACCCATTCGAAGTCCCCCTACTCAACACTGCTGTCCTCTTGGCCTCAGGGGTAACAGTAACCTGAGCACATCACAGCATTATAGAAGGCGAACGTAAACAAGCCATCCACTCCTTACTACTAACCATTCTTCTTGGATTCTACTTTACCTTCCTCCAAGCAATAGAATACTACGAAGCTCCCTTCACCATTGCAGACGGAGTATATGGCTCCACATTCTTTGTAGCCACAGGCTTTCATGGACTCCACGTCATTATCGGCTCCACATTCCTTGCAGTTTGCCTACTTCGCCAAATCCAATACCACTTTACATCAGAACACCACTTCGGATTTGAAGCAGCCGCATGATACTGACACTTCGTAGACGTCGTTTGACTATTCCTTTACATCTCCATCTACTGATGAGGCTCATAATCTTTCTAGTACTAGGTTAGTATAAGTGACTTCCAATCACCAGGTCTTGGTTAAAATCCAAGGAAAGATAATGAATTTAATAACAATTACTTTCATCATTACTATTTTACTCTCGGCCATTTTAGCCACCGTATCATTTTGACTTCCTCAGATAAGTCCTGACCACGAAAAACTCTCCCCTTATGAGTGTGGGTTTGACCCCCTCGGCACCGCCCGGCTGCCTTTCTCCCTTCGATTCTTTCTTGTTGCTATCTTGTTCCTCTTGTTTGACCTAGAAATCGCCCTCCTTTTACCCCTTCCATGGGGGGATCAGCTAATATCCCCCCTCCTAACCTTCCTCTGAGCCACAGCCGTCCTGGCTCTCCTCACTTTAGGCCTAGTTTATGAATGACTCCAAGGAGGCCTAGAGTGGGCTGAATAGGTATATAGTTTAAAAAAAACATTTGATTTCGGCTCAAAAGCTCGTGGTTAAAGTCCACACTCACCTAATGACCCCTGCCCACTTTGCCTTCTCCTCGGCCTTTATTTTAGGGTTAACTGGTCTAGCATTTCACCGAACCCACCTCCTATCAGCCCTACTCTGCTTAGAGGGTATAATACTATCCTTGTTTATTGCCCTCTCTTTATGAACCCTTCAACTAGACTCCACCAGCTTCTCGACCACCCCTATGCTCCTCTTAGCATTCTCAGCCTGTGAAGCAAGCGCAGGTCTTGCACTACTAGTAGCAACCTCCCGGACTCACGGCACCGACCGTCTACAAAGTCTGAACCTGCTACAATGCTAAAAATTTTTATTCCCACACTCATACTCATCCCAACAATTTGACTAACCCCCGCTAAGTGGCTTTGACCCACAACACTAATACATAGCTTACTAATTGCATTAGCCAGCGTTTCCTGATTAAAAAACCTATCAGAGACAGGCTGAACTTTCCTCAACCCCTATATAGCAACAGACCCACTCTCAACCCCCCTCTTAGTCCTTACTTGCTGACTTCTTCCTCTTATAATTATTGCAAGCCAAAACCACACAGCACCCGAGCCCATTAATCGCCAACGAACATACATTACCCTCCTAACGTCCCTACAAATTTTCCTTATTTTGGCTTTCAGTGCCACCGAAATAATTATGTTTTACGTAATATTTGAAGCCACCTTAATTCCAACCCTATTTCTTATTACCCGTTGGGGCAATCAGGCAGAACGACTTAACGCAGGCACCTATTTTTTATTTTATACCCTGGCCGGCTCCCTTCCTTTACTTGTTGCCCTTGTCCTTCTTCAAAACAGTGCCGGAACCTTATCCCTCTTGACACTACAACTCTCAAACCCCACACAACTTACCACTTTTGCAGACAAACTTTGATGGGCAGGCTGCCTATTGGCATTTCTAGTAAAAATACCACTATACGGCATTCACCTTTGACTGCCTAAAGCTCATGTAGAAGCCCCAATCGCAGGTTCAATGATCCTCGCTGCCGTCCTCTTAAAACTCGGAGGCTACGGTATAATACGAATTCTTCCAATGCTAGAGCCCCTAACTAAGGAACTAAGCTACCCCTTTATTATCTTTGCACTTTGAGGTGTAATCATAACCGGCTCCATTTGTTTACGCCAGACAGACTTAAAATCCCTCATCGCCTACTCATCCGTAGGCCACATAGGCCTTGTCGTGGGTGGGATCCTCATTCAGACCCCATGAGGTTTTACAGGGGCCCTCGCACTCATAATTGCACACGGACTTACCTCCTCCGCCCTTTTCTGCCTCGCCAACACAAACTATGAACGAACTCACAGCCGTACAATAGTCCTCGCCCGAGGGCTCCAGGTAGCACTTCCCCTAATGGCCACTTGATGATTTATTGCCAGCGTCGCCAACCTGGCCCTCCCACCACTCCCAAACTTTATAGGAGAATTAATGATCATGGCCTCATTATTCAACTGATCCTGGTGAACTATTTTCATAACAGGGGCCGGAGCCATCATTACCGCAAGCTACACTCTATATATGTTCTTGATAACCCAACGAGGACCCCTCCCAGCACATATTGTTACCCTTGAGCCTTCCCACTCTCGAGAACACCTATTACTGGCCCTCCACCTTCTCCCGCTACTCCTTCTAATCCTAAAACCAGAACTAATTTGAGGCTGGACCACTTGTAGATATAGTTTAACAAAAACATTAGATTGTGATTCTAAAAATAGAGGTTAAAGTCCCCTTATCCACCGAGAGAGGCTCGCTAGCAACGAAAACTGCTAATTTTCGTCACCTCGGTTGAACTCCGGGGCTCACTCGCAGTTGCTGCTAAAGGATAACAGCTCATCCGTTGGTCTTAGGAACCAAAAACTCTTGGTGCAAATCCAAGTAGCAACTTATGCCCGTAACAACCACATACATTATATTACTAGCACTACTTATTTATCCAATTCTTACTTCCCTCCTACCAAAACATGACTCCGCTCCTCCAGCAACTTCCCTCATCACAACAAACGTGATGTTAGCTTTCTTCCTAAGTCTCAATTCCCTTTTCCTATTTATCGCCTTCGGCTCAGAAGAGATTGTTGCCTCCTGAACCTGGATTAGCATTCAATCCCACTCCGCCACCCTTAGCTTTAAATTTGACCACTACTCACTCATTTTTACCTCCGTTGCCCTCTTCATTACCTGATCAATTCTTGAATATTCATCGTGATATATGCACCAAGACCACAACCTCAGCCGATTTTTCAAATACCTTCTCACTTTCCTAATCACGATAATTCTCGTCGTCACAGCAAACTCCTTACTCCAACTCTTTGTCGGGTGAGAAGGCGTCGGGATCATGTCATTCCTCCTAATCGGCTGATGATTTAGTCGAACAGACGCAAACACCGCAGCCCTCCAAGCTATTCTATATAACCGAATTGGAGACATCGGCCTCCTACTAACTATTGTGTGAATGGCAACCAGCTTCAACTCATGAGAACTTCCACAAGTATTTGCAGAGGCCAAAACTAAAGATCTTACAATTCCCCTAATTGGACTTGTTATTGCCGCATCCTCCAAGTCCGCCCAATTTGGACTTCATCCATGACTGCCCGCCGCAATAGAAGGTCCTACCCCCGTCTCCGCCCTACTGCACTCCAGCACAATAGTTGTTGCTGGTGTTTTTCTACTCATCCGACTTAACCCCCTTATAGAAGACTACCCACAAGTTCTCTCCTTTTGCCTAGGCCTCGGCGCCTTAAGTACTTTTTTTGCCGCTGCCTGTGCCCTCACCCAACACGATATCAAAAAAATCGTTGCCTTCTCCACAGCAAGTCAACTAGGCCTAATAATAGTAGCTATCGGACTCAACCAACCCCAACTCGCTTTCCTCCACATCTGCACCCACGCATTCTTCAAAGCAATGCTTTTCCTCTGCGCAGGTACAATTATTCATTCTCTTAACGATGAACAGGACATTCGAAAAATAGGGGGCATTCACACCATTCTCCCCTTTACTTCCACTTGTTTTATTATCGGGAACTTAGCCCTCATAGGCATGCCCTACTTATCAGCCTTTTTTTCAAAAGACGCAATCATCGAAGCACTAAATTCACATTCCAATAACTCCTGAGCCCTTGCCCTCACTCTTTTAGCCACCACCTTTTCAGCCGTTTATACTATCCGACTAATTTTCCTCGTATCATTATCCCACCCCCGATTTAACTCATTCCTCCCTATTAACGAAAACAACCCAGCTGTTACTAATCCTGTAAAACGACTTGCTTGAGGGAGCATTATTGCCGGCTTCCTTATTACCTCTACCATGATCCCCTATAAAACTCAGGTAATAACTATACCCCAATATATTAAATTAACCGCCCTTATTATTACCGTCCTCGGTATTATTCTCGCACTAGAAATCCTCCACTATTCAAACATAAAAAGCCCTAAAATCTCAAGTCCAAAGTCCCTCCGCTTTTTCCTTCTTCTTGGGTTTTTCCCACTCATTATCCACCGCCGCCTTCCCAAACTCAACCTACGCCTCGGCCTACTTGCCTCTTACTTAATCGACCAAACCTGACTAGAAAAAGTCACCCCCAAAGCCATAGTTGTACTCAATAAAGTTATAGTGATCCTAACAGGCAACGCCCAGCAAGGAAAAATCAAAACATTCCTTACCATCTTCCTAATCACACTGATTTTTACCACCATTTTAATCAACTCTTAAACCGCCCGCAAACTTCCACGGCACAACCCACGAGTTAGCTCCAACACTACCAGCAAAGTCAATAATAATACTCAGGCACTAATTACTAATATTCCCCCACCATCAGCATATATTAGCGCTACACCCCCTAAATCCCCACGCAACATAGCTAACTCCTCAAGTTCATCTACAGGCACCCAAGAAGTTTCATATCACCCACCTCAGAAAAACCCCGAGACCAATGCCACACCCACACTATACACAACAACATGAGTTACAACAGGTCCACTCCCCCAGCTCTCCGGATAAGGCTCCGCAGCCAAAGCTGACGAATATGCAAATACCACTATCATCCCCCCCAAATAAATTAAAAAAAGAACAATAGCTAAAAAGTGGCCCCCGTATCCGACCAAAATACCACACCCTATGCCCGCCACCGCAACCAGCCCCAAAGCCGCAAAATAAGGCGAAGGATTTGAAGCAACCGCAACCACCCCTAACACCATTCCAAATAAAAGCAGAGACATAATATAAGTCATAGGTTTTTGCCAGGATTTTAACCAGGACTAACGGCTTGAAAAACCGCCGTTGTATTCAACTACAAAAACCATGGCCAATTTACGCAAGACTCACCCCGTCTTAAAAATCGCAAACCACGCATTAGTGGACCTCCCCGCCCCCTCCAACATCTCAGCCTGATGGAACTTCGGCTCTTTGCTAGGCCTTTGCCTGGCTGCCCAAATTCTTACAGGACTATTCCTCGCTATACATTACACATCCGACATTTCTATAGCCTTTTCATCCGTCGCACACATTTGCCGAGACGTAAACTACGGCTGACTTATCCGAAACCTCCACGCCAACGGCGCCTCATTCTTCTTTATTTGCCTTTACCTTCACATCGGACGAGGCCTCTACTACGGTTCCTACCTCTACAAAGAAACATGAAACATTGGGGTAGTCCTCTTTCTTCTAGTAATAATAACCGCCTTCGTTGGCTACGTCCTCCCCTGAGGACAAATGTCGTTTTGAGGGGCCACCGTTATTACAAACCTCCTATCCGCCGTACCTTACGTGGGTAACACGCTAGTCCAATGAATCTGAGGGGGCTTCTCAGTAGACAATGCCACCCTTACCCGCTTCTTTGCCTTTCACTTCCTGCTCCCTTTTATTGTCGCAGCCGCAACCCTTCTTCACCTCCTATTTCTTCACGAAACAGGCTCAAACAACCCCCTCGGCTTAAATTCAGACGCGGACAAAATCCCATTCCACCCTTACTTCACTTACAAAGACCTTTTAGGTTTTGCAGTATTAATCATTTGCCTCACAATTCTAGCCCTCTTCTCCCCCAATCTTTTAGGTGACCCCGACAATTTCACCCCCGCTAACCCACTCGTCACCCCTCCCCACATTAAACCAGAATGATACTTTTTATTCGCCTACGCTATTCTCCGCTCAATCCCTAATAAACTAGGCGGTGTCCTCGCCCTCTTGGCCTCCATCCTCATCCTAATACTTGTACCTATTCTGCACACATCTAAACAACGAGGGCTCACATTCCGACCCCTCACCCAATTTCTCTTTTGAGTTCTCATCGCAGATGTATTTATCTTAACTTGGATCGGAGGAATACCAGTAGAGCACCCCTTCATTATTATTGGTCAAATTGCATCCATCCTCTACTTCACCCTCTTTCTACTTCTCTTTCCACTGGCAGGCTGATTCGAGAACCAAATTCTCGAATGACCTTGCACTAGTAGCTCAGTCTCAGAGCGTCGGTCTTGTAAACCGGATGTCGGAGGTTAGGTTCCTCCCTATGGCCTATGTCAAAAAAGGAGGAATTTAACCTCCACCACTAGCCCCCAAAGCTAGTATTCTAGTTAAACTATTTTTTGTACATATATGTATATACACCATACATTTATATTAACCATATCAATATTATACAAGTACATTAATGTATTATCAACATTTCTTGGTACACCCCATTCATATATCAACATTAATATAAGATATACATAAAGCATAACTGTAAAAATCAACTTTAAAATAAATAATGACAGGCGAAACTTAAGATCTTAACAGTTCCGTCCATGTGTGATGATATACCACGGACTCAACATCTCGTCAACTTGAACAATGACAGCCCAATAAGAACCGACCATCAGTTGATATCTGAATGCATACGGTTATTGAAGGTGAGGGACAAGTATTTGTGGGGGTTTCACAACATGCACTATTCCTGGCATTTGGTTCCTATTTCAGGGCCATTGATTGGTATCATTCCTCACACTTTCATCGACGCTTGCATAAGTTAATGGTGGTAATACATAAGCGGGAGCACCCCCCATGCCGAGCGTTCTTTCTAGGGGGTCACTGGTATTTTTTTTTTTGGTTTCCTTTCATCTTGCATTTCACAGTGCATACAGAAATGATATAATAAGGTTGTACATTCACTTTGATTTCAAGGAAATAGTATTAATGATAGAAGACATTACTTAAGAACCACATATTTAGATATCATGTGCATAACATATGACTTATCACCTGTGAGATACCTAAGAGTGCCCCTGGGTTTTTGCGCGTAAACCCCCCCTACCCCCCCACACTCCTGGGATCTCTATCATTCCTGTAAACCCCCCCGTAAACAGGAAGACCCCTGGTAGCATAATTTTAACCCAAAATGTATCTATTTACATTATTAAAATAATGCACAT